GAATGGGAAAGACGATTTCACTATATTTTTGACCCGGAACAGGACCTATCACAAGAATATTTTTTTTATTGGGACGATAACTCTGAAAAGACAGATTTCCTATCTTTTCTTTCAACTCAGGAGAAATACGATCGGGGGGGGCTAATTCGAATCCCTCGGGTAAAATAAGAACAGCACCCACATTCAAACCCCCTTTTTTACCATTAGCAAGAACTTGTTTCAGTTGCATATCATAAGGAATTTGAACAACTGCTTCAAATACAGTATCAGGAAGCACAGCTTGCGGAACTTCAATATCCACGGGCTTATTAGCTAAATGGCAATTAGCACATACAATTCGTCCAGTTGCTTCTCGTGGGTTTTCATAACCCTGCTGCGCAAAAATGGGATATGCATTTGAAATGGATGCTCGAGTTATTACATATATCATGATCGATACAGAAATGGATCGAGTCATCTGTTCCTTTACCCAAGAAAAAGTATTTCTATTTTGCATGTCCAATCATGGATCTCGGAATTTCTACAATAAATTAGATAGAGAACTAGTAAAGTTCCCTATGCACGAGTCTGTCATTGTACTGGAATAGTTGTACTGTAATATAGGACGAATACCTTGAACTGGTATAAATAAAATTTAAAGAATTAAGTAAGATTCAAAATGGTTTCTTTATAAAGGAAGAAAGATTCTGATTTATTTGATTGATATCAGGAGATCAAATGAGTTCTTCATTCATTCATTGAATGATAAATGACTACAAGCGAAGGAGATACACGATTTAAATAATGGAAAATCCAATATTTCACAATTGTATCTAGAATAACTGGAAAGGTGGAAACAAGACCAGATATAATTTGATCGTTATGAGCCAATCCAAAATCATTGTAGAACGAACCAATTATTAGTTCCCAACCATGAGTCGAGTGAAATCCAATCCATAAATCAGTAACTAAAAGAATCGAAAAAGCTTTTATTGTGTCACTTAAGTTATAGAGGAATTCCTGAACCCAAGAATTAAGAATGACAAGTTCCTCATTACCCAAAATAAAATAACCACTTAGAATAGCGAAAGAGATTATATTTGTCGAGAAATGCAAAATGATATGGAGATGATATTCATTGTGTGTTTTGACCAATTGTATCGTTTCCTTGTGTATTCCTATACGAAGTTTTTGTATATGTGTCTCCGGGTACTCCTTTATCATTTCGTCCAACAGAAAGAGTTCTTCTAATTCTATGAATCTTTCTAGAACGTTTTTCTCTTGAATGATATTCAAGAGAGTTTTGGATTGCCCGGTATTCCACCAATTTGTAACCCAAAGTTCCAGACATTTATTAAATGAAAGAGAAACCCACCAGGGCAAAAATACTATAGATACAAGATATGGGAAAGAAGGCAATGCTTTCTTTTTTTTCATTTTTTATCTGTGAATTGAATCGTTAATGAACCTGCTTCATTCGTTGACTCTATATGATATTTCTCTGAAGCACGAGTTCTATAACAAGGTATTGAACCTATGGGTCTATTCATTCCAATTTTTGTGTCAAAATTGAGTTTAGTTCTTGGATCTAGAAGGAATATAGAAATGGGATAGGGGTTTGCCCTTTTCGGATAAAAATGAAAAATCAATATTATTCCTAGATATCTCAATTGGGCAAATTTGAATGGGCAAATTCGAAGCAATTTCATCTTCATTTGTTCCTTTCTATGAATACTCGAAAACCCACTTAAAATAACGAATCGGATTTAGAAACGAAAACCCCCCTCAGTTAATTATTTCGAAATGTTTCACCGCCTAGCCACAACCAAGGAAAAAGGTATCATCAAAATTTTGGGCCTAAAAAGATGAGATGAATTCCGTATTACGAAATAAATGTTCGGATATATTTGATGAATCCCTACTTATTATATTAGCCTTAGATTAGCCTTTTTTCTAGTAGAAATTTTCTAGTAGAAAAGAATTGAGTTGGGATCCATACGCATATGAAATACTTTTGGTATACAAATGGTATACAAAAATTTCTTCTTTTCTTAATTTTCTTCTTTATTATAGTATAGTTTATTATAGTTATTCCATATACGCCCTCCTGCTTTTTTGGTTTATTCTATGGGAGTCGCCACGACAAAGGAAGGAGGAAATAGAATAATCTAACATGTTTTGTTCAAATGAACATTCCAAAAAGACTTCAATTATATTAAAAAGGGAATTAGCAAGTTCTTTCCCCCATGCCGAGAAAACATTTATTCTTTATTGTGTTCAATTCATTTCAAAATACTTCAATTGGTACGCCCAAGAAATAGGCCAATTCGGCAGCTTTTTGTTCAATTTCTCGTGGAGTAAAATTCTCATCAGTACGAGTCAAGGGAATGGCCCCTTGACCTCTGATTTCCATATAAAGGACACGACGAGGATAAAGACCCTCTTTAACCTCAATTCTGATTGATTGGATATCTCTCATAAGGAAGCGAAGGAAGATGCGACGATTTATTCCAGGAAATCCCCAACGAAAAATGCACACAATTCCTTCTTTTCTATCGAATCGGTCATAACCACTACCTACATTCCACAAAATTGTGCACCACAAATAGGAGCTAACGAACAGACCTGCGATCCCGTAAAAAGACATCACGATTCCTTGTGGAAAAAAAATAATTTGCTGAGATGGAAATATGGATATCAGATTCCTACCAAGATAACTGGAAGTTCCAACCGCTAAGAATCCTAGTGAACCTAAAAAAAGGATACAGGCCCAGCAAAAATTACTTGTTTTTCGAGACCCCCTTATAAGTTCTATCCATATATGTTCTGATCGCCAATTCATACTATACTCGATCCAGTTGCATTCGATTGGAATTGAGAGAATAACCCAAATTTGACTTTACCTTTCTTGATCCCGAAGTAACTTTCATCAACTAGCGCTATTCTGATGTGGAGTAATTGGTTAGATACATTGACTTTCTATTAAAAATATTTACTGATCCGTTTTTAACCAGCTATATATATATACATGCATTTATGCAGATAGCATGTATCCGCATACATAACAGTTCTTTCATTTGTGTGTGGAAAGAGCCACATATCGTACCATATTGCACTAAAAGAATATCTGTATTATGATATAGTGTTGAAATAAATTGATAGGATTTGGTCCCATTGGATCTAGACAATCTTATTTTTTTGGACATGAAGAGATAAAGAAGCCATTGCAATTGCCGGAAATACTAGGCCCACTAAAGGCACAAAAATAGAGGGTAAGTTGAGATCTGTCATAGAATGGGTGCCTCGATTTAATATTTGTATCTATATATTTGTATCTATTAGAAAGATATCTTATGATATGATAAGTATATCTATTATAAGTAATATTAGGTAATATTGACTATTGTATTTTATATAATATTATACTACTAAGTATATATAAACAATTAAGTATATATAAATATATAATTTATAAATAATATATTTATATTAAAATAGAAATTTGAAATATAAAAATAATATTAAATTTTAATAAAAAAAAGGATAGATAATAAGTGCAAAAATGTAGAACTAAATTAAGTGTACCTATTCATCTTTCTACACGAATATAAATAGGGTAATCTTCTTCTCCCATCCTTATGTTCTTTCTATCTTTCTTTCTAATCTAATAAGGAGTTTTCTTATGAAAATTAAGTTCATTATGAATTCGCAACTCTAAATAATAGGATCCAACAAACAGGGATTCATAGTAAAAATGCGATAGATGTAGAAATTATTTTATTTCATTTCCATATTTGATATTTCTTTTTATTTTTATATATTTTTTTTATTATGATGAACTAAATACTTGTTCGCTACAAACAAAATAACTGAATCTACTTTAATTTTTTGAATTTTGATTCAAGGGAAAGAAACCATGGAGCTGAAATAACTCACTTAGAACACCTTTTAAAGGATTACGTGGTACGATTGGGTCGAATAAGCCTTTATGGAATAAATACTCAGCCGCTTGTGAACCATCGGGTACTGTCTTATTCAATGTTTGTTCAATTACTCTTTTACCCGCAAATGCAATGTACGCATTAGGTTCAGCAATAATGATATCTCCCAACATACCAAAACTGGCTGTTACTCCACCGGTTGTAGGAGATGTAAGGACTGGTACATAGAATAACTTTTTAGTGGATTGGTAATCATATGAAGCAGAAGATATTTTAGCCATTTGCATCAAGCTCAAACTTCCTTCTTGCATGCGTGCTCCTCCAGAAGCACACACAATAATGACAGGTAGAGATCGATTAGTAGCATACTCAATCAAACGAGTGATTTTCTCACCTACTACAGATCCCATACTACCTCCCATGAACTGAAAATCCATAACCCCAATTGCTGTGGGAATACCGTTTAGTTGACCTATGCCTGTTTGAACAGCTTCAGTTAAACCTGTCTTTCTTTGATAAGAATCGATACGATCTTTATAAGGTTCCTCTTCTGAATGAAATTGAATGGGGTCCATAGAAACCATATCTTCATCCATAGGATCCCAAGTGCCCGAATCAATCGAAAGTTCGATTCTATCTGAACTACTCATTTTCAAATGATATCCACACTGTTCACAAATATTCATTTTTGACCTAAGAAGTTTTTTATAATTTAATCCATAACAATTTTCGCATTGAACCCATAAATGTCTGTATTTTTTATTTATATCGAAATCATTAGATCTTCCTCTTATATTGAAATCACTGCCATTATTACGAGTTCTTATACTAAAACTTCCACTTTCACTACCACTTACATTTTCAGTACAAATGAAACTATAAATGTAACTGTCACTGTAATTGTCAGTACCACCTGAAATGGAACTATTAATACTGACTTCAAAACGAAGATAACTATTAATGCAACTATTAATGTGATTAGTCCAACTAGATTGAGTATCATACATGTAATGATAATAGTAGTGATTGTTTCTCTTAGACCTCCTATTCAAAAAACTAGAAAAAAAACCCTCTAATTCA